ACAAGCAATTAATATTCCAATAAAAGCTATAGTGATAGATGGTACTGCATTTTCCAAAAGTTCAGTAAACTTTTCTGAATGAGTTTCCTGTAGAGAATTCACAGATAAATGCAACCAATTGGAAAGAAAATCAGAATCAAGTTGTTTTTGTGGAAAGAACTCTCCTATTATGCCTATACACAAAGTAGGAATTGCTAATGCGATCAATGCGAATAACATATTATTATCAGATTCTTTAGGATACAGGAGATTTTCCGTTAGTGATCTATTTAAAAAAGTTTCTTTATCCTGTTCAATCTTCTTTGATACTTTATTTCCTCCCCATATTGAAACGGAGGAAAAATCTTGGTATTTTCTATTAAATATATGACCTCTAAAATCACCCTCGGAAGTTGATAAGTATATACGAAACATATAAAAGGCAGTTAATCCAGCTGTGAAAAAAGCTATGAACCCTAAGATGGGAAAATGTAGCCAGCTATTTATAAGAATTTCATCTTTGGACCAGAAACAAGCGAAAGGTGGGATACCACAGAGAGATAGTGTTCCGAATGGGGAAGTTAACGCAGTAATTGGCATATATTTTCTTAAACCACCCATAAGATTCATATTTTGACTATTATCCGGATGATACCCTACTATCGGTTCGAGAGAATGAATAACAGAACCCGACCCCGAAAATAGCAAAGCTTTTGAATAAGCATGTGTAATAAGGTGAAATAAACCCGCTTTATAAGATCCTATACCTGGAGCCAGAATCATATATCCTAGTTGCGACATCGTAGAATAAGCCAAACCTTTTTTCAAATCTTTCTGGGTAACGGCAATACCAGCTCCTAATATAGCTGTTATTGCTCCAACCCACGAAATTATTCCCATAACAAGAGGTAACATCTCGAAAAGGGGAAACATTCGAGCAACTAAGAAAATACCCGCTGCAACCATAGTTGCCGCATGAATAAGAGCGGAAATAGGAGTGGGTCCTTCCATGGCATCGGGCAACCATATATGAAGTGGAAACTGTGCCGATTTTGCAATTGGACCGGAGAATAGAGGAATAGCACATATATTGGTAAAAACAATACTAATTTGATTATTAGCGAATAATTTAAAAACTCTTTCAGATAGCTGTTGAAATTCAAAACTACCTGTGATCCAATAAAATCCCAAAATACCAAGTAATAAACCAAAATCTCCTATACGATTTGTTACGAAAGCTTTTTGACAGGCGTCAGCTGCACTAGGTCGAGTAAACCAGAACCCAATAAGTAAATAAGAACACATCCCAACTAATTCCCAAAATATATATATTTGTATTAAATTCGGACTAAGAACTAATCCTAACATAGAAGCAGTAGAAAGACTTGAGTAGCAGAAAAATCTTATATAACCTTGATCGTGAAACATATAACTCTCACTATAAATCATAACTGTAACTCCTACTGTAGTTACTAAGGTTAGCATGATTGAAGTCAATGGATCAATCAAATAACCTATTTCTAAAATTATGGTTTTACTAAAGATCCAGGACAAAAAAAATTGATGAATCGGACTACCTGTTATTTGCTGCCAGAAAGTATGAAAAGATATAATCATTGCTATAGTTGGGAATGAGATACTTATAAACGAACATATGTGACGACTTTTTTCCACAGAACGCGGAAAAAAAAATAAAATTAATCCCGAGAAAATTGACGCCGAAAAAGGCAATAAAGGAACAAGCCAAACATTTTGAAATAAAAGTTCCATAACTGGTTTTTTGTATAAAAAACTTCCTGTACGAAGTATAATTGGTGATTTATAAGGATATGTAAATAAAAATGTATAATTCCCTCGCTCAAATTATATATAATATATATAGAAAATATTATTAATCCGTAATGAAAATATAAAATATAATAACATTATTATATCTTTTCTTTTCCGAAGTTAAAGATATAATTTAAAAAATTTTTCAGTTTCGAATATACTTTTGATAAAATTTCGTCGCGACATTATTTTTTATTCACAATAAACTAACAAAATTATTAGAAAATTTCGAATGAGTACATATGCCATAATTGAAACCGGAGGTCAGCAACTCCGTGTAGAATCTGGAAGATTTTATAATATCCGTCATTTTGCTTCACTAACATCTAGCGAATTGAAGCAAAATACTAAAATATTAATTTATCGTGTTTTAATGATCCGCCAAAAATCCAATATAGATATAGGATATCCATGGTTAAAAGGTGCTGTAGTTAAAGGTCGAATTCTTCACCCTTACCTTGAAAAGAAAATTACAATTTATAAAATGATTTCTAAGAAGAAGACACGGCGTAAATTGGGTCATAGACAAAAATCAATGCGATTTGTTGTTGATTCAATTTTTTTGAACGGGGAGGAGATGTACTAATAATATAGAAGATATTATCTCAAATAAAAAATATATAATCTACAAAATTTTCTCTTTTTCCTTCGCAACCAAGAAATAAGAAGATATTAAAAATCTTCTTTTAACTTTTTATCAGTAAGGTATTTTTTATTATGGCAGTTCCAAAGAAACGGACTTCAAAATCTAAAACGAAAATTCGTCGAAGTATTTGGAAGGATAAAGCTAACAAAATAGCACTAAAAGCTTTTTCTTTAGCTAAATCCATTTTAACGAATCGTTCCAAAAGTTTTTATTATGCAATAAATCAAAAATTATTGGATACTTCAGAATCTAGTTCCGGAGGTAAGGAATAAGATAAGTTATAAAATATTATTAATAATTTTTTATAACTTTCTTCAAATTATTCATAATCAATAAATATGTCAGCATGGAAAAAAGAAAAAGCCACTTTTAAACAAAATTAGAATTTTGCATTATCTTTAGTATGACACTATCGTACTCTTATATAAATTTCACCTATATTGGATATGGGTAGACAAAAATATTGAACTTATAGATATAAGTTCATATTTTTGACAGCTTTATTGGTAATAATTATAAATTCATTTTTTTCTATCAACTCCTTTTTGGGTTTTAATAAGATACGAATTTCCTGAAAAAAATTTGAAATGCTACTGTTGATCTGCCATTCGCTCTTCCAATTTCAATAGGTAGATTAACTTTAATAATAGCATCTTGGGATTTTCGTATCCTGATCTTCAGCGATATGATACAAATTTTACAAGCCATTTTGCAAAATATGGGTGAAAACCCTCGGGAAGCAGCATTATGTTTATGAATAATAGTATTATCAATCGGAAATATTCCAATTATAGATTTTTCAATTGCTGTTTTTCTATTCAAAAAACTGGAACGATAATCAAAGTGTAGCTGTTACTATAACTTTCCTTTTACTTACTTAGTATCATTCTCTGGATTAATCTAAGGAAGGAGTTAAATAAGTATGTATTACAGTACTCTTTGGTTAGAGTTTCTCAGAGTAGTGGGGTTTGAACCTACGACTTCCATCACCCCAAGATGATAAACTACCAAACTGTGCTATACCCCGTATATTAATAAATATATTAGTTAAAACTTATGAAATTTTAAATATTGTTTCATTAACTATTCTCTGATAGAATCGTTTAAAGCCGCTATGGTGAAATTGGTAGACACGTTGCTCTTAGGAAGCAGTGCTAGCGCATCTCGGTTCGAATCCGAGTAGCGGCACAGAAATATTTTATTTGTAGATAATAATAAGTTAGTTATACATCTATATATAAATATATTTTTATCTTACAAAACACTACTTCTCTAGTTTTTACCTAACAATCAAATTATATAATATTTTTTTACTGAAATATTTAACAAAATAAAAACTTTTGAATTTTTAATTATGACATTTACAATTTTAGAAGAACTTTTGGCTCATATTTCCTTTTTATGCCTATTCCTTGCTACTATAATCTATTGGGGAAAATTTATATATATTAATAATGTAAGAATGAATACTCTCGGGAATCTAGGTATGACAATTGGTTTCTTATTTATAACAATATTTCTTTTAACTCGATGGATTCTTTCAAAGCATTTCCCTTTAAGTAATTTATATGAATCGTCCATGTTTCTTTCTTGGGGTCTAACATTAATTCATTTAATTTTAGAAAAAAAATCTAGAAATAATTGGTTAGGTATCATTACTGCTCCAAGTGCAATGTTAGCTCATGGATTTGCTACTTTAAGTCTTCCAAAGGAAATGCAACAACTACTTCCTTTGGTTCCGGCTTTACAGTCTCATTGGTTAATGATGCATGTAACTACAATGATATTAAGTTATTCTGCACTTTTATGTGGATCACTGTTGGCAATAACTCTATGGATTATTGTAGCAACTAAGCGGGAAAAAATTTTGCCAATCGAATATGATACAACTCATATTTTCTATTCCCGGATTCGCGAAGATTCTAACGGAGTCGTAAAAAATAATACGTACTATAATTCAGAAAAGAGTTTGTATTTTATAAATTTTCGTAAATGGCAATTAATAAACGAATTAGATAATTCCAGTTACAGAATTATTAGTTTTGGGTTTCCTCTTCTCACTATAGGTATATTGTCTGGAGCTGTTTGGGCTAATGAAGCCTGGGGATCATATTGGAATTGGGATCCAAAAGAAACTTGGGCTTTAATAACTTGGTTAATATTTGCTACTTATTTACATACGCGAATGGTTAAAGGTTGGCGAACGCAACAATCAGCCATTATAGCTATTTCAGGTTTTTTTATCATTTGGATCTGCTATTTGGGCGTGAATTTACTAGGAAAAGGTTTACATAGTTATGGATGGTTGCCATATAACCCATAAATTTAGTTTCAAATAGTTTTTAGATAAAGGAAAAAACTATTTGAAACTAAAAACATTGATGAAATTATTATTAAGATATATGTATCCTATCAGAATGGTAAAGTCATAACTATAGGCCGAGACACATATTAGATATTTCCTCATACTTCGAGATCATAAATTGGGCAAAAAGCGTTGAGACAAGAGTAAATCCGTTTTATTATCCCAGATGGATAGAACGAAATTGGGATAAATACCAATACCTATAATTGGGGGAAATGGGAAGATGGAAATGAAAATTTCTCGTGGTACAGCATCCTTAAAATATGTAATTGAAAGTTCGGAAGATTTATACCCATAAAACATTTGACGTAACATGGATAATAAATAAATAGGAGTTAAAATTATTCCAATTCCTTGAATCAGAAGAATAATTGTTTTGAAAAGGAAAGAATAATCATCATTATCGACTACACCTAGAAAAATCATCAATTCTGCTGCGAAACCACTTGTACCAGGTAATGCTAAAGATGCTATTGATGAACCAGTAAATAAAGTAAAGATTTTTGGCATCGAACTAGCTATTCCCCCCATCTGATCGAGAAGAAGAGTACGTGTTCTTTCGTAACTTATCCCCGATAGAAAGAAAAGGGAGGCACCAATTAAGCCATGTGAAATCATCTGTAAAATGGCACCATTAAGACCTATATTTGTTAAAGATCCAATTCCTATCGGTACAAATCCCATATGAGATACTGAAGAATAAGCTATTCTTCTTTTCAAATTCCGCTGACTTAGAGAAGTTAGAGCTCCATAAACAATTTGGATAGCTCCGGCACTCACTAACCATGGAGCGAGTAAAGAATGAGCATGTGGTAATAATTCCATGTTAATTCTAACTAACCCATATCCTCCCATTTTCAAAAGGATTCCTGCTAAGAGCATGCAAGTGCTATAATGTGCTTCACCATGAGTATCTGGTAGCCATGTATGAAATGGTATAATTGGGAGTTTAACAGCATATGCTATTAAGAAACTTAAGTATATAACTACTTCTAATTCCAAAGGATAAGTTTTACCTATTAATATCTGGAAATCGAAAGTAGAACTATTATATTTGTAAAAACCTATAATTAAGGCTCCGATTGGGATAAAAATGGAACTACCTGCCGTATATAAAATAAATTTAGTAGCTGCATATAAGCGACGTTTTCCTCCCCAAACAATTAGCAGCAAATAAATGGGAAGTAATTCCAATTCCCACATAAAGAAAAAAAGTAAAATATCTTGCGAAGCGAATAAACCTATCTGTCCACTATACATTGATAACATTAAAAAATAAAATAATCGCGGATTTCGCGTGACTGGCCAAGCAGCTAAACTAGCAAGAGTTGTTATAAATCCTGTTAACAAAATAAGTCCAACAGAAAATCCGTCAATCCCTAATCTCCAATGAAAATCCATAAAATTGATCCAATTATAATCTTCTTTTAATTGGATACTATTATCATTGAATTCATATTGGTAACAGAAAATATAAATAATTAGGAGAAATTCTAAGAGACAAACTCCTAGAGCGTACCATCGAATAATTTTATTTCCCTCGGAGTAGAGAAAAGGAATAAGTAATCCTGCCAATATGGGAAAAATCACAATTATGGTTAGCCAGGGATAATGGTTCATAGTAAAGGTAAATAGGAAAATATTTTTTTAATAAGAACCTATTTTAATTAGAGGTTCTTATTAAAAAAATATGGGAAGTTTTTATTTATTTAATAGCATTAAAATCAATATCCGAGACCGAAACTACGAGTAGTTTCAGATCCTAAATAAACACGTACACTCAAAAAATCTGTTGGACAAGCAGATTCACATCTTTTACAACCTACGCAATCTTCTGTTCGAGGAGCGGATGCTATTTGATTCGCTTTACATCCATCCCAAAATATCATTTCCAGCACATCTGTTGGACAAGCTCTTACGCATTGGGTGCAACCGATGCATGTATCATAAATTTTGACTGAATGTGCCATTGGATTTTTTAACTCCTATTGGGAATGAATAACCTTGAATTGAATAAAATCGAATGGGTTTTTTCTTACTAAGAATTAACCTCGTTAGGAGTTGAAAATCCAAGAGATTATTAATCAGAACAATATTCTTTTATATATCGATTGTAATAAAATCATTACCATTTTAGCAAATTGAATTGGTCAATACGAGCTGACTTTCTATTGCGATAAATGGTTAAAACAAGGGCTAATCCAATGGTGGCTTCAGCCGCTGCAACAGCTATTATAAAAATAGAAAAAACTTCTCCTTTTACTTGCGAATTATCCAGAAAATTGGAAAAAGTCACTAGATTTATATTAACTGCATTGAGAATTAATTCTAAACACATAAGTGCTCTAACCATATTCCTACTCGTAATTAATCCAAAGATACCGATGCAAAACATGAAGGCACTTAAATTGAGAATATTTTCTAACGTAAAAATCCTTATAAAATATAATTTTTTCAAATATACATAAAGAAATATCTTAAATTATTTCTAATAATTGGAATGAAAAAAACCTATTTTCTATTTTCCAAAATTTCCCCAATAATTTCTTCCCCTCGAGCCAATGTAATAGCGCCGATTAATGCAATTAATAAAATTATTGACATCAGTTCGAATGGAACAATAAACTCCGTTAGCAACTCTGATCCGATACGGCGAATGTTGTCGATTAATATTAATTTATTATTTTTATCGGACTTCACAACCAGATAAATATTAGACCATGATGTATTTGAAATGACATTACTTGAAAAAACGAATATACTAGTACAAATAACTGCAGTAATTCCATCACCTATTGTCCAAAATAAGAAAAAATTATTATCTGATTGTTTTCTATTTATTAGCATGACCGCGAATACGATTAAAACATTAACAGCTCCTACGTAAATTAATATTTGTGCACTTGCGACGAAATCGGCATCTAACAGAAAATATGGGAGAGACACCAAAGCAAATACAAATCCTAGTAAAAAAGCAGAGGAAACTATATCGTTGAGTAAAACGACACCGAAACTGCCCAATATAAGACTGGATTCAATGAAGAAGAAAATAGTTTCAAAAAATGATTCAGGTAATTTCATAGGTCTTATAATAGAATCAACAAATTTTACGTATTAATATTAGGTTGGAGCGATATAGAAAATATATTAATAGAAAACCAACTCTAATTTGAAGAGTTAGTTACATTCCTTGAATTTGAATGTCCTTCCATAACTCTCTTAGATAAAGAGGTTAAATTTGAAATGATTTCAATTGTGGAATCTTCCACTATGGATATGGGTAAACGACCCAAAGCTGTTTGATCATAATTTAATTCATGACGATCATAAGTTGAAAGTTCATATTCTTCAGTCATGGATAAACAATTGGTCGGACAATATTCGACGCAATTACCACAAAATATACAAATTCCGAAATCAATGCTATAACTCTTTAATTGCTTTTTCCTCAGTGCTTTTCGCAATTCCCAATCAACAACAGGTAAATTGATTGGACATACGCGTACGCACACTTCGCAAGCTATGCATTTATCAAATTCAAAATGGATACGGCCTCGAAATCTTTCAGATGGTATTAATTTCTCGTAAGGATATTGAATAGTCATTGGTAAACGATTCATGTGATCTAATGTAACGATAAACCCTTGACCAATGTATCTAGCGGCTTGTATTGCTCGTTGACTATAATTCATAAATTCGGTCATTTTAGAAAAAAACATAGGGAAAAAATCCTTATCTTTAATAAAATTTAGTATTGTCTTCCACCAACTAATTTTGAAAACTTGAAATCCTATGCAACTTAATAGAATTATTTATAGTAATAAAACTTGCAAAGATGCTGTCAATAGTAAGTTACCTAAAGCAATAGGTAGTAAAAACTTCCAACCAAGATTTAATAATTGATCTATTCTGATCCTAGGTAGAGTCCATCTCGTCATTATACAAATGAACAAAAATGAATATGCTTTAGCTAATGTAATAGTTATTCCCATTATTATATTGGTAATATAAATAATTTTATCAATATAGGAATTCCATTCTGGATTAATTAAATTGGAAAAAAATGGTATAGAAAAGTGCCAGCCTCCCAAATAAAGAATTGTTACAAATAATGAAGAAACCAATAAATTTAGGTGAGAAGCAAGATAAAATAATGCAAATTTAATACCTGAATATTCTGTTTGATATCCTGCAACTAATTCTTCTTCTGCTTCTGGTAAGTCAAAAGGTAATCTTTCACATTCTGCTAACGAAGAAATCAAAAAAACTATAAAACCAATAGGTTGACGCCAAACGTTCCAACTCCAAAATTCATACTTAGATTGTGCTTCAACTATATCAACTGTACTTAAACTGTTCGATAATTATAGTCGATATTACCATTACTGTTAATATCTCTATTTCAAAACCGTACATGAAACTTTTCGTTTCATACGGCTCCTCAATGATTTTTAAAATAAAATACATTTTTATATTTAATTATCAAAGAAATTCTGTTGGCTATAATAAGCGTTTGAATCTATCTCTATTTTTACAGTTTTTTGCTAGCGCTAACTCAAATTTACGAAAACAGTTAGATTTTTTGAAAAAAACACTAATTATTTTTGTCATTTACACGAGAACGGCAAAGAAATTACTTCGTTCCAGATAATCATTTTTAGTAGGTAGGAATATATGCTTAAGTAGGATTTTAAGGAGGTACTGCTAAAGCATCTCTACTAATGTAAAGTCCTTATTATATATTTTTATACTGACCTTCCAATGCATTTTGGTTTCTCTCATCCCTTACTATTGCTTAATCCAAATTATGGATTTTTCCGCTATTAGGCACCGATGGCTAATCTTTTGCCTAGGAATGTACCATTACATGGTACGAAGCTTTCACTCTTGTACAAAGAGGACGGGATTTAATTTTTTACTGCAAACAATAGAATACTGTTTAATTTCACCCATATGATTATCCAGTTCCAATCATATATTAAAATGATAATTACCAATGAATCCTTTGGGAAAAGCGAAAGAATTAGGTATTTATACGAATCACACGCGGAGCTACAGATAAAACACTTAGAGCTAAGGGAATTTCATAACTAATAGATTGAGCAGCAGCTCTTGAACCACCTAAAAAAGAATATTTATTATTTGAACCGTACCCAGACATAAGAAGTCCTAGGGGAACAACACTGGAAACAGCAATCCAGAAAAACACACCTATACTCAAATTGGCTAAAATAATATTATATTCAAAAGGAATTACTAAGTAACTTAAAAAAACTGGTATGATGACTAAGACAGGCCCTATATTGAATAAGCTGGAATCTCCTTGTGATGGAGTGATATTTTCTTTTAGAAAAAGTTTCACACCATCTGCTAAAGATTGAATAATTCCTAAAGGACCAGCATACTCAGGTCCTATACGTTGCTGCATTGCAGCAGATATCTTTCTTTCGAGCCATACAATAACTAATACGCCTATAGTAACTCCCAACATGAGAGTAGCGATAGAAACTAATATTTGTATAAAGTGGAATAACTCTTCGTAAAATACGGATGTGGAAAAATTTTGGATAATTTGTTTCTCTAAATTTTTATTTAGGATCATTTTAACGATCAACCTCTCCCATAATGATATCTATACTACCTAAAATTGTCATAATATCTGCTAATTTCATTCCTTTAACCAATTGAGAAAGAATCTGTAAATTAATAAAACCAGGTGGTCGAATTTTTAATCGCCAAGGAAATACACTATCATCTCCTATTAAAAAAATTCCCAACTCTCCTTTAGGAGCTTCTATTCTCACATAATGTTCCTGTTTGGGTAATCTCAAAGTGGGTGATGATTTTTTACTAATAAATTGATATTCAAATGAATTCCATTCTGAATTTTTCTCTCTATTTAGTCGTCTAGCTTCTAAATTTTCATAGGGTCCTCCTGGAATAGCTTTTAAAGCTTGTTGAATTATTCTAGTAGATTCTTTCATTTCTCCAATTCTTACTAAATAACGAGCTAATGAATCTCCATCTGTTTGCCATTGGGTCTGCCGATCCAATTCATCATAACACTCATAATGATCTACTTTTCGCAAATCCCATTGAATTCCAGAAGCTCGTAACATAGGTCCCGATAAACCCCAATTTATAGCTTCATTTTTATCAATAACACCTACTCCCTCAACCCGTGCTAGGAAAATAGGATTATTTGTTATAAGTTTCTCATATTCAATAACTTTTGGTAGAAAATAGTCACAGAAATCCAAACATTTATCGATCCACCCATATGGTAAATCTGCAGCGACTCCTCCAATGCGAAAATAATTATGCATCATCCGCATACCAGTAGCAGTCTCAAATAAATCATATATCATTTCCCTCTCCCTGAAAATGTAAAAAAAGGGTGTTTGTGCACCAATATCGGCCATGAAGGGACCAAGCCATAATAAATGGGATGCAATACGACTTAGTTCCAACATAATAACTCGAATGTAACTTGCTCTTTTAGGTACTTGAATATTTGTTAATTTTTCCGGTCCATTAACTGTAATAGCTTCAGTAAACATTGTAGCTAAATAATCCCATCTTGTAACATAAGGAAGATATTGGACAACTGTTCGATTCTCTGCTATTTTCTCCATTCCTCTATGTAAATAACCCAAAACAGGTTCACAGCCCGAAACATTTTCCCCCTCAAGAGTAACAATCAGTCGTAGAACCCCATGCATTGATGGATGATGAGGACCCATACTTACTATCATTGGTTCCTTTTTCCCAGTAAGTATCATAATTTCTACCTTTCCTCCTAGTTAGTTAAATTATCAATTAATAACCAATTTTTTTAATCTACGAATTCCTAGTTGATTAGTTAAATCTTGATAACTTGATAAATTTGTTTTGAATAAATAAATTAAGAGACGTTTACGTTTACCTAAAATTTTCCATAAACCTCTTTGAGATGAATAGTCTTTACCATGCGTTTTAAAATGATACGTAAGCTTTATAACGCGATCGGTTAAACGAAATATTTGGGATTCAATTGATCCTTCTTTTTTTTTAGGCATAGAAAATGAATAAATAAGTAAATTGCTTCTCATGGAATTATTCTCCTAAAATGGAGGGAAAAAAATAAAAAGTTCATAATTAAGACTTTTCTAATGTTTGCAATATGATTGATAATAATGATAATTATAATGGTATAAAATTTTGTGGAAAAGAAGGCTCTAAAATAAAATATATATATTTTATTTTAGAGCGGGATAATTGTACTGCATAAACGATTATACAATGGGATACATACGAAATTTCAACATAGAGAATCGACTCCCATTCATTGTACCGAACCAAAATCGATTCATACAAGCTAGATCTTCGAATCGATAACTGGACCAAATAAAACATTTAATTATTTTATTTGCATTTTTCACAACTATAGGATCTCGTCCTTGGGTTTTTTTCAATAGATTGTTATCTAATTCTTGATTCTTGCTTTTCTGTAAAGTTAAACAATTTAATATTCTAAACTCTCGACGCCGTTTCGAAAGTAAGATATCTTCTAAATTTAACGAATTACGTAAAACTAAATTTTTTCTCTGATTCTTTGAAAGATTTTTATCGAGAGAATAATCATCTATATTTTCCAAATTTAATAGTTTTTTCGCTCGTTGCTTGAAATTTAATGATGGACTCATTAATTTATATATCAAAAATTGATCATCCAACAAGCGGGGTAAACGGTGTTCTGAATTAATGGCTAATCGATTAAAATTATTATTTCGACGGAAAAAGAGACGAAACAAATCTAAATCTTTTCTCATTTTTCTCGAAAGGGAAACCATTGTCTCTTGATTTTGCATAAAAGTCATAAGAGAGGCCATATTGCCTAATTTTTCAAATCTTTTTTCATAATTCCTAGATTCCCATCTCCATTGACGAATAGATTGATTAAGTTCCCTTTCTGTAAGCAACTCCTTATTTCGAAATATTTCCAAATTTTTATATTTAGTAAGAGAGGTATCCAAACTCCATATTTTCTTATACTTCTTTCCATCCTTCCGTTCAACAAATTCGGGTACAAACCATAATAGGAGATTATATTCGAATAATATATTGTTTTTCCCCGCCAAAGAATGTGGAAAAATTCTTTTTTTATTGAAAATGAAAAAATATTTATGTATTTTATCCGCGATAATATCATTCTCACCAGATTTTTCATTCAATTGCAAAAACTTGCTAGTTAGTAGGTTTTGGTTTGAATCGAAAAACTTGGAAGTGAAAAGATTATTTCGAAATAATTTGTTACTTTTCCCAGTTCTTTCCATTAGGGAATTTATATAAAATGTAGAAGATTCATCAAGTTTTTCTGAAATAAGTAAAATTTCTTTTTCTACGATACCAAAAACTTTATTTTTTTTCCAATGTTCGCTAACTTCAAAACGCCATTTTTGGGGCGCGATACTATACCATACTCTTGGCGATAAGTTGTATCGATTAAAATGGTTTATCCAAACTTTCCAATTTTTTTCTCTAAAATTTAAAAGTTTTAAATAACTTATAATTCCGTGTTCTTGCAAAAAAATTTTGAAATTATTTTTAATAAATAAATCAAATGTCCAAGACTTTGATAAACATTTTAAATAAGATTTATTATTTGTTTCTATTCCCCAGATTTTCCTGAGCACATACGCTTGAGACAGTAATATCATCATTTGGTTAAGATTGACGTAAATTTTTTTCAATAGTTTATTATTAACAATTAAATATTTTTTTATCTCAATTTTCAATTCGATTTCTAATTAATTCTTTCATAATCTCTGTTTCTATTCTAGAATTCATTTTGATTGTTCTAATATTTACTTCTAAACTAGAAAACCATTTTTTTATTAATTCGATATTTTTTCTATAGAATCGAATAATCATTTGTTTGACTCGAATTAATCGTTTAATTAGTTTTCTTTTCTTGATGTTTCCGTTGACAAAAGAATTCTTTTGTTGACTGTTGTTAAAAGATATTTGCGGTTTAGTTTTTTCCAAAAGTAAATCTTCCAAATCTTTTATATAAATTACTTTTTCATATTTAGAATTTTCTTCCATTTCCGAAACAAAATTATTGTTTTTATCTAACAATATCTGAGCATTATTAACACGTTTCTCATATTTTTTGCTAGAATTCAAGTTCCATTTGGGAATTTTTTCAATTCTACGATCGATCTTTTTCGAGATAAAATTATCAGACGCTGTTAATGGTTTTTTATTGACTTCTGCAAAAAATTTGCGAAATATATTTTTTTTCCATTTTTTTCCCAATTCCCTATTTATTGGTCTCCAAAATGAAGGTTGTTCTTTTATATTACCAAAAGGTAGGTCAGTTAGAAAGCCCCAAGCACTTAAATAACAATAATGAAATCTTCGTTTTTTTATCGATTTAGAAAAATTTTTGTTATTTTTCTCTGAATTATCATTTTGAAATTTGGTATTATACCAAGGTTTTAGACGAAAAGGGTATATTATTTTTATTTGAAGACCATCTCTTAGCCATTGTTCCGGTAATTCTTTTTCTGAAACTTCCGTCCCGTCGTAAGTACATCTTATATGAATCTCTTTATTCCATTCAGACCAATCTTCATTCCATTCAGGGCTTTGAAATAAGAATAAACGACTAACATTTTTGGGTATTATTAATAGCGGGAGTAACAAATATTTTCTAACATGTGACTGTATCATCAATAACCAACTCCTTCCCCATTGAGCCAATGGAAAATCCCATCGATTTGCTATTGCAAGACGATCTGCTTTTGTTTTTCCAAAAAATGAAATTTTTTTTTTTAAATTATTTTCAAATATTGATTCTGATCCAGAAATATTTCGCCCATGTCTATGGGAATTATTTTCAATAAAAATAGATTTCTCTATTATTCGTAAAAAAAATGGAGAATTTATTTTGAGTTGAAATATTTTCCATATTAAAGTTTTACGTCTTCGAGCACGCATGGAACCTTTGACTAATTTTCTACGAAAATCAGACTGTTGTGAAAAACGTCTTACAATTTTTCTTCTCTTATCTCTTCCCCTTATCAAATATCCAAGGTTTTTAACTTTTCTTTGGCGAATATCAGTTACTCCAATAGCGATTACATCAAATTTATCATTTTTTGAATCAGGTGTCCATCGTGGTATTTCCTTATTCAATTCTCGAAATAGTAATTTTTTATCAATTCGAAAAAAAAAGTTTTTTATTCGAGTAATGTCACCAAAAGAAAAATTTTTCCAATAATTTTTGAGTGTATTCGATTGATCTGTTTCCAAGTAATTAAAATATAAAGCTTTTTGTCGAGGAGATAAATTTAAGACGAATTCCCAACTCAGATTTGATTTTCGATTAACTTTTTTACGTACATTTACAATTGATAAATTATTCGTTTCAGTTGGCTCCATTTTCGTCTCAGCATCCAAAAAATTAATTTGTTTCAAATTTTGTCCAAAATTTTTTTTTTTCGATTTACTAATAAGTAAACCTAAAATACGGCGAGCATCTCTGGTTAGTGGTTCCCAAGGTAATACAAAATTTTTATATTCTATTTCTTTCCATTGCTTAGAAATCCAATCCTTAAGTTTATTATTTTTTTCAAGAAAAAATTGATGCTTTTGCGTTTTCTCTAACTTATTATATTTCTCGTTTACAAGCCAAGATGATTTCGCTATACTGATTGTTTCATAACCTTGCATTAATAAAGGGTCATAACCTTTCGTAAAATTTTTTTCCTTAAAATTGGATAATCCTACTTTTCTCTGCATAACTTCCGTCATATTAAATCCACTATATAAAAATCTTACTCTGTATCGAAATTCATTATATAGATATTCTCTATTTTTTTCTTTAGTTCTTACCCAGTTTTTTAGGAAATAGTTACATGTAGAGAAGTTAAAATCCTTCCCAAAATTTTTTTCAAAAATTGCCACGCTAGGTAAATATGTAAAAGATAATCTTGGTTTCCCATCACTTAGACATGAATTGAAAAAATATTGAGATACTCTCTTCTTCACGGGACCTTGAGTACTAAAACGACTATTCTCTATATATCGCAACGGTCTCTTCCACCGTCGGTAATCGAAAAAGAGACTGGGCCATGATTTTTGTGAAAATAGTAAATCTTCTCGTTTTGAAAAATTCTCAATTATTTTTTTTGTAATGAAAGGCACTGGGATTCGGCCGAGATGTAACAAGGAAAAACTTAATAGAGTAATACTAAAGATTCGATGAATAATGCGTTTTACCAAAAGATAAAGTATAGGTGAATCGGATTCTATACGAAATAACAGTATTTTACTGGAATAGATAAATAAATATTGTCCACAGAACCAACCTAAAAGAGTACTTGTTAGAAACAATATATTATTACTATAGCGGAAGAAGAAAATATTAAATAATCTTGCAAATACGGGACTTGGTAGAAGAATAGGGTTTAACAACTGAAAAATCATACTATCGAGAAATAAATGATATATTCTAAAATCGCTAAGTGATATTATTGGTCTCAACGATTGATAACTCAAAAGATCTTTTATTCGGTACCAATGAAAGAAAATGTAATATGAAAGTAATAAACTCAATATATGGGGTTTTATCAATATTATATAAAGAGGTGAATAATAAACTGATAAAAATATTATCAATTGTCCAATTATCGAACCACTAATAGCTACAGTTCCGCCAAGGTTTCCCTCTAATAAAAAAGCTCTTATAGCTAAAAGTTGAGAAGGACCAATCGGTAACGTAGTGATAAATCCATAATATAGTCCAAATAAAATAAAGGTGCTCGAAAATTTTATCCATGTGAATATCGGGATCCATGGAATAAAAAGCAAAAAGGGAATGCTTGTTATCATAATAAAAAACCTTCCTAGATAGGGTGGGATTACAATAGAATAAAGTTCATATGTTTTAAAAGAACGGGTTATTTTTTAATTCAATATAAAATAATGATCTAAAAAATAACCCCCCTTGCTTTTTATTTCCTTCTATTATCCTTCTCTAACTAAGTCCGTCCAACCTAAGTTCTCTAAATTATTGTTACGGCGCAAAGGACGCGTTACAAGTTCCAAAACATCTTTTGCATTAGTAAATCCATGAATTTGGGCAAAAGTGAATTCTACCGACCATTTTGTATTAATTCCTCTAGCTTCTAATGGATTAGCATGAGCCATTCCAGTTATTGCTAAATCAGGTTGTAATTCACGCATACGCTGTATTTGATTATAATTATCAGGCTTTTCTACGATTCTAGGCATTGGTACACACATTTTTTTACACGTAGTTTGTAAAAATGTTAATTCTGCAGCTTGATAACGCTTATCCATATATGGTATGCCAATCTCATAAACGATCATTCCACATCTAATTAAAAATCTTGCTAAGGAGATTTCCAAAAGATTATCTCCCATGAAAAAAACAGATTTTCCATTCACTAAATTAAGATAATTTCTCAAGCTTTCCCATATTTGTTGTTCTCTCTCTTCCAAACCTTGTGTATCTATACCAAAAACAGAACAAATCTCTTCAATCCAGGCACGAGTTCCATCTGGACCAATAGGAAAAGGTGCTCCGATTAACTTACATTTCCGACGTCGCATCAAAGTTGTTGCTGTTCTACTCAAAAATGGATTGACACCACAAACATAAACATTATTACCTAAGATAGGTAAATCTGTATATCTTTGCGCAGGTAACCAACCTGATACATTAATAGATTGGCGATTCAATTCTAAACTTAATTGAGACGCGACCGTTGAAGGTAAAGAACCAAAAAGAACTAACGAAAATCTATTTTTTTTATCAATTAGAGATTGTTTAAATTTTTTTTCCGTTTCAATGGAAAGAGAAGAAAACAATTTTTCCATAGATTTTTTCTCACTTTTCTGTGGATTTACAATCAAATTTTCTTGTTCGGGACATCGATGCGCCATAGCAGCTAGTACAGTATCTTCTCCCTGAGTAAAGGCATAGTCCAATCCATTTGCTCTTGCTACTATAATAGGAATTCCTATTTCATTTTCCAATTTAGGAGCCATACCCTCCAAATCCATTTTGATAATTTCCGTTGTACAAGTACCAATCCAGATTATTACACTGGGATTTCTATCTTTCCCCACCTGAAGACATAATCGTTTTAGTTCCTGATAATCGTTCAATTGAGCTGAAATATCACCTTCTTCCAATTCTGCCATAGCATAACGAGGTTCAGCAAAAATCATAACTCCAAGAGCATTTTGTAGGAAATATCCACATGTCTTTGTACCGACCACCAAAAAAAAACTATCTTCGATTTTTTGATACAACCAAGCGACGCAACTGATTGGGCAAAAAGTATGATAATTACCTGTTTCGCATTCAAAAGTGAGAGTTTCAGATATCTTAATTGACATATATAGATTTCTTTGACTGAATGTACCGGACAAAATAAAAAAGAATTATTTATATCTCATATTATTTTAAAATCAACTAAATTAGTTTTTTCATTTTTAACATTCATAGTATTAACGGGATCTAAGTAAAAATCGGATAATAAACTAAATAGTTCTCTATCCGGAATTTCTTCTGGTACAATTCCTTCTGGTTCAGATAATATTTGATCAGCTATATTTAAATAAAACTCACAAACGTATTTTAAAGTAGATTGAGATTCTACCATTTCGAATAAAGTTTTACCTTTTACTCTCGAAATTCTAATATCTTCAATCAGAGGTAGAACTTCCAAAACAGGCATTGGACAAGCCTCTACATATTTATCGATAAGATCCCTTTTCGAAGTACGATTACCAACTGAACCAGCTAATCTAAGTGGATGTGTACGAGCTTTTTCTCTAACTGAAGCTGCGATTCTGTTAGCTGCAAATAAAGCATCGAAACCATTATCAGTAATAATTATGCAATAGTCCGCATAATTCAATGGAGCAGCAAACCCTCCACATACTACATCGCCCAAAACATCGGATAAAATAATATCATATTCGTAAAATGCGTTTAATTCTTTCAATAATTTGACAGTTTCCCCAACTACATAACCTCCGCATCCAGCCCCTGCTGGAGGTCCTCCAGCTTCTACACAATCAACTCCACCGTAACCTTTGTAAATTACATCTTCGGGCCAAACATCTTCATAATGATAATCTTTAGATTGTAGAGTGTCTATTATAGTAGGGATTAGAAATCCAGTTAGGGTGAAAGTACTATCATGTTTGGGGTCACAACCAATTTGCAAAACTTTTTTTCCACGTCTAGCCAAAGCTATGGATATGTTGCAACTAGTAGTAGATTTTCCTATTCCACCTTTCCCATAAACAGCTATCTTCATATTTATTCTTTTTAGTTTCCTGTATGTTCCTGTCTTTTCCATATAGTTATATCATTTGAATAATATTTATTCATGATAACATATTTCATGTTATTATGAATAAATATTTCTAGCTATTTATTACGATCTAACGGCTGGATCACCCGAAAACACCCACCAAATCCGATGAAATCGTATCACGTGTTTCGAAAAGTCAGTCCGAAGACTCTACTGGACTAGGCCAAAAAAGTGAAGAAAGGAGTATTTCATTATTTTATGATTGAATCGGATTACTAAAAGTCCAAAAAAGAGTTTCACCATGATCTTTTCTTGTAGAAATAGTCTACTTATCAAATCGATTGCAGCATCGTGAAAGTTGCTCGATCAATAAGCATCTCGGGGAGGAAAGAAGATCATGATGGTGATGGTTGACCTCCCCTTTGTCTTATAAATAGTTTTCGTGGAGACTATGGTAGGGATTGCTTGCTATCGTTACTTCTTTCGCGTATAATGTTGATACTCAACTTTTCATCTACGAAGGGTTTATGGACTAGTAGATTCATTCTAAGTAAATGTTTCTAGGGTTGAACTCTCCAGATTGTTCTTCCTCAGTAGCTCAGTGGTAGAGCGGTCGGCTGTTAACCGATTGGTCGTAGGTTCAAGTCCTACCTGAGGAGATCTTTATTATCCCAAAAGATCGTTCAATAGCTATATCAATTGTGAAGAAACGAAAAAAAGAAACAATGATTTTCTATTCAAAAACAAATGGATCAGTTGTTTCAATGGTCTCGGCATACATTTTATGCCTGTACCAACCGATAAAACTGTCAATTTCATTGATAATGAGATTACCAAC